CCAAGCAAAGCTCTTCGCATCGCAATGCCTATTGTGTCCGCCTGTCCTCTCATAAGTGGAGCCAGAATAAAGCGTCCATAATAAAGACGCTTACTGTCGGCTCTTGATTCAACACACTTCCATTGTAGTGGTTGAGTAGATACTATTACTTTCTCTTGAACCATAGTAATATTATTTGATCAAATCATTGAATTATTTATTTCTCTTGAAATACTTTCAATGTTTATTTTTATACACGTCTTTTTTTAGGGGGTCTACAGCCATTATGTGGCATAGGGGTTACGTCTCGTATGAAACTTAATAGTATACCGCTTCTACGAATAGCCCTTAATGCCGCATCTCGTCCGAGACCCGGGCCTTTTATCATGACTTCTGCTCGTTGCATACCTTGATCCACTACTGTCCGAATAGCATTTCCTGCTGCGGTTTGAGCGGCAAAGGGTGTTCCTCTTCGTGTACCCTTGAATCCACAAGTTCCGGCGGAGGACCAAGAAATTACCCGACCGCGTACATCTGTAACAGTTACAATCGTATTGTTGAAGCTTGCTTGAACATGAATAACTCCCTTTGGTATTCTACGCGCATTTTTACGTGAACCCATATGTCTATTCTTACGGGAACGAATTCTTGGTATAGGTTTTGCCATATTTTATCATCTCATAAATTTCAGTCAGAGATATGGTATGGATATATCCATTTCATGTCAAACCGGATCCTTTTTTTAGTTATTTGGACGTTTGGTACTTTAGATTTATAGAGTACACTCCCTTTTTTCTAAAAATTATCCTTGTCTTTGTTTATGTCTGGGGTTGGAACAAATTACTATAATTCGTCCTCGCCTACGGATCAGTCGACATTTTTCACAAATTTTACGGATGGAGGCTCTTATTTTCATATTGGTCGTTCCTTAACTTAATTCTGAATCTCTTTATTGGAAGAAAATAAATTTCTTGAAATTTTTAATTTCAAATTGTATTGTATCTCCACAAAATGAATGTTAAAATTGAGAAAAACTTCCTACTCACGGTTACTAATCATTCTAATCGTTGTTTCAGGATGAATAAATTTTACGTCCTCCGGTTGAATCATAATGACTTTCCTAAATGTTTACTCTATTTATTGATAGTTTCCTATCATTTATGTACAAATTAATTATGTCGAATGCGTTTTGAAACAAAATTTAGAATCAAATTTTCATTATCTAACCAAATCAAAAGCATACCGTTGCAAAGTGATATTGCATCTCCACGATCAGAAATTAAACCCGTTTGTGTTGTGGGGTATCAAGTAATGTGGGAGGCGTAATAAAATAAATCCACTCCTTTGGTTGTGTCACAAATATGAGAGCTACATATATAATTACATATTGGGAGATCATAAGGATTACCATATATAGCACAAAATTTCTCCACCAATTCTTTCTAATCGAGCCTCCCTGTCTGTCATTATACCTCGAGAAGTAGAAAGAATTACAACCCCCATCCCAGCTAAAATTCTCGGGATTCCTTGATAGTTAGAATAGATTCGTAGACCGGGTCGACTGATCCGTTTTAAATTGAAAAAAATTCTATTTGGTCCCGTCCTACTTCTTCTATGTCGTAGAGTTAAAACTAAAAAACATTTGTTGCTTTGCTGATGGTTCCTCATGTTTTCGATAAAACCTTCTCGTAAAAGAATTTTAACAACGTTTTCACCAATCTTAGTATATGGTATTCGAACTGTTCTTTTTTTATTCATGTCAGCATTTCGTATATAGGTTAGTAGGTTCCCAATAGTGTCTTTACTCATAATAAATTAAGATTTTAGTTCTTCCCGAATTTTGATATAATCAACATGCTCTTTTTTAATTATTTCTTAATTTTAAAACATTTCTGAATTATTAAAGGCATATACGTGAGACACAAACAATCTACTAAATTAACTTAAATCCACTAATTAATCAATTTCAGTCAAATAAAATACTATAAACTGTATTATGTTCCTAATCTTATAATACTTCAGGGGCTAATGAAACTATTTTAGTTAAATTGAATTTTCTTAATTCCCGGGCAATTGCCCCAAAAATTCGAGTTCCTTTTGGATTTCCTTCTTGATCAATAACAACCGCAGCATTGTCATCATATCGTATTATCATACCATTTTTACGTTTGAGTTCTTTACAAGTACGTACAATTACGGCTCTGATCACTTCTGATCTTTCTAGTGGTGTATTTGGTAGTGCTTCCTTGATTACAGCAACAACAACGTCACCTATTTGAGCATAGCGTCGATTACTAGCTCCTATAATTCGAATACACATCAATTTTCTGGCTCCGCTGTTATCCGCTACATTCAAATGGGTTTGAGGTTGAATCATATAATTTTTATCTCTTGTTTCAATGCAAAGGCGACGAAAAAAAAAAAATATTGTTGAGTCAAAAAAACCTCCAATTGTTTTTTTCATCTGAAAAAATGGATTTTGTTTGGTTCTACATCTTTATTCTGAAATAATGAATTGAGTTCGTATAGGCAGTTTTGATGCCGCTATTGAAATAGCTTTTCTGGCTATATTTTCTGGTACTCCGCTCATTTCATAAAGTATTCTACCTGGTTTAATGACAGCTACCCAATATTCGGGAGATCCTTTTCCCGAACCCATACGTGTTTCTGTAGGTCGTACTGTAACTGGTTTGTCTGGAAATATACGTACCCATATTTTTCCGCCGCGGCGTGCGTTTCGTGTCATTCCTCGCCGCCCTGCTTCTAGTTGTCTAGATGTGATCCAAGCAGGTTCAAGCGCTTGAAGGGCATATCGACCAAAGCAAATATGATTACCTCGAAAAGATATTCCTTTCATTCTTCCTCTATGGTGTTTACGAAATCGGGTTCTTTTGGGGTTATAGTTGATGGTTATTTATTATTTCCATCTCTATTACAGAACTGGACATGATAGTTTCATCTCATCCAGCTCCTCACGAATGAAACAATTATAAAATAATATACATTTATTTACTGAATAATATATGGAAACCATATATTTAATCATAAAAGCGTTTCATAATATAATCTATTAGAAATCCTAAAAATTTTCGCGGGCGAATATTTGCTCTATTTAATATTCAGTTTATAGAATTAGTTCATGACATTACTTTTATTTTAGGATTCATTCATGACATACCTTTTCAGAATAAATGAATTGGTTCTTAATTTGTTCCGCCATCCTACCCACTGAATCATTAAGATTCGTTTTCAATAGAATCGTTTGAAATCACAGGTTCTGTCGTTCCCATCGCTTCGCGATTAATGGTTAGGTCTGAATTTTACAATGGAGCCCTTAATTTGTTCTTGAGTCAACCCTCTTAGTCTTTATTGACTCGGGACTCTTGAGTTTTTTATTCTTTATTTACATACAACAATTTTTTTAATTAGAGTTTAATCAGTATTAATGCTTTATTACATTTTCCCTTTATGAAATGAATTATTGACCTTACATATTGAAATTCTATATCATTAATTTTTTTATTTTTCTTTCTCTCACCCTTCCATTTAGCTACATATTTTACTGTGATTGTTTGACAACTTATGATTCATAATCAAATAAGTTTTTTCTTAAAAAAAAAACATTTCAGTTGCTACAATGATATGACCGATATATCATATCGTGACTGGTTCATTATATTTATATCTAGATAATGCGAAAGGATGAGTAGGTTATTAGTTCATACTATGATTATGGATGGGTCTTTTTTTTTTTTTTACGATAACCCTCCAACGAGTCACACACTAAGCATAGCAATTATATCGACTCAAATGATTAATGTAATTTTTATTCAACCTTATATAATTCTTGTTTTTGTGTTTTTATTTAACATCAAAAAAAAGAATGAAAGACTCTTTTTTTCTTATATATACCTAATTGATCTAAATAGAAATTAAATAAGAGTTTTTTACTCGTCTACAAATATCCAAATTTTGATACCTAATGCCCCATAAATGGTTCGAACTGTATAGGAACAGTAATCTATTTTAGCTCGAATGGTTTGTAGAGGCACTCTACCTTCCCGGATCCATTCAACGCGGGCAATTTCTTTTCCATCTATACGTCCGGAAATCTGTATTTGAATTCCTTTTGTACCTGCCTGTTCAGTTAATTCAATCGCTTTTTTCATTGCTTTGCGAAAAGAAACTCTATTTTTTAATTGTCCGGCTATAAATTCGGCAAGAATAGTAGGGTGTCTATAAGGATTTGAAATTCGTGAAATAATAATGTTTAGTTTTCGGTTCACAGCATTAAGTTCTTTTTGGGCGTTCATCTGTAATTCTTCGATTTTTCGAGGTTCTATTAATAACTTTGGGAATCCCATATAGATTATGACTTGAATCAAGTCGATTCTTTTTTGAATCTCTATACATGCAATTCCCTCAAGACTTGAAGATATTTTCATATTTTTTTGTATATAATTTTTTATACAATTTCTTATTTTGTGATCTTCTTGTAAATCCTCTGAATATTTTTTTGGTTGTCCAAACCAAAGAGAATGATGATTTTGGGTTACACCAAGTCTGAAAACAAGTGGATTTATTTTTTGTCCCATAATCCCCTACTAGTATTACTATACATATGACGACCTCTTAGTACAGTACTTATTTGTTTTGTTTTTCATACAGGTTTTTTTGAACATAATATGGTGTCTTTTGTGAAAATTTATATATTATATTTGAATTAAAGGATCGAAATGTTCTTCCTTTGTGCTTAAATCTTTAAGTACAATAGTTATATGGCAAGCGGTTCTTTTTATCGGATAACCTCGTCCCCTGGCTCGGGGTTTTAATTTTTTCGCAGTCTTCCCTTCGGTGACTTGAGCTTTACTAATGATTAAACTTGCTTCTTTGAAGCGCATATTGTGATTACCGTTTGCTGCTGCAGAATAAACTAATTTTAAAATCGGATAACATGTTCGATAGGGCATGAGTTCAAGTATCATAAGCGTTTCCGCATAGGAACGTCCACGAATCTGATC